TCACTTCGATCGAATTTTAATATCATAATAGTGGATATAGTTCCAATTCAATGGGTTAGATCCACTTACTTTTTGCTAATTTATAATGTTTACAACTCTTTAGCATGGAGTTGATTGGAAGAATATAGAATATAATGGAAAAAATAGAATAGAAACATAGAAAATCCGAAATATATATATATATATATACTTATTTTAATATACTTAATAATATCTTAATATACTTAATATAAAATAATAATATAATAATCTAGATAAATAATATAAAAAATTTATATTTAATTTTTTTATGTATATTTATATTGATTTTTATTTATTATTTATTTGTTTATTATTTAGTTGTTATTTGTGTTATTTGTCGATTCGATTCAAGAGACGACTTATCATTATTGATTATATTATACTAAAAAAACGTTCAACCTTTTTTTTTTCGAGATATATGATTTTTTTTTATTACAAATATCAACAATATCTCTCTTCTTTGGTTACATATGAATACTACTTTTGCACTGAAGTTTTATCAAAAATGAAAAAAAAAAAGAAGGCCAAAGCCCCTTATCGGATTTGAACCGATGACTTACGCCTTACCATGGCGTTACTCTACCACTGAGTTAAAAGGGCTGTTTTATTCAATTACTGAATAAATCGCTAGACAGAAAAGATCTATCTATATATCTATTTATAGATAGATATTGACATATATTAAGTATATCGAGTAGACTCATATATAGATAGATATTGACATATATTAAGTATATCGAGTAGACTCATATATAGATAGATATTGACATATATTAAGTATATCGAGTAGACTCATATATAGATAGATATTGACATATATTAAGTATATCGAGTAGACTCATAGTGACTGGTGGCCTATTCCGAAATGAAAATGTGAATTTGCTTAACATATGCAAAGGATTTACTTAACACATTATTATTTACTTAACACATAGGCTCCCGAAAATAGGAGAAAGTAATACAAATTCAACAGTTCACCACTTTTTCGAAATATGATTCTTTTTTTATTAATTTGGGTGCTTTTTCATGACTCGATTCCCGAACTTCCAAAGTTCATATACTTTTTATCGTGTTTAACGGAATTCCTTCTTTCTATTTATTATTATAAATCTAATGATTATTATTTGAAATATAATGAAGAGCCTTTTGTATGGATGGCTTGGGTAATGATAAATTATTTATTCTTTTTTATTGTTTCTTATTATTATTTTTGTATGTAATAATATTGTATGTAATAAATTTCTCTATTTTTGTATCTCTATTTTTGGATTAGAGATACCAAAATAGAGTCTCTAATACAAATAATAAAAAACAATACAAAAGAATAAAAAATTTATTTGTCTATGTCTGTTAGTCTATAAATTCTAGTTCTGTTAGTCTATAAAAAATAATCCAATGGAGGGACGAATCCATTGATGAGTATAAATACCGAATCAAAAAAGGAATGATAAAAGAAAGCCTGGCGGGTCTAGCCATATCATTCCATTCTATGGTATGTTGACAATTTCAAAAAACTGTTCATACTATGAACATAGTATGATGGCAGTTAGGCAAATATGCCCCCATCGTCTAGCGGTTCAGGACATCTCTCTTTCAAGGAGGCAGCGGGGATTCGACTTCCCCTGGGGGTAGGATACTACGAAAGGAAGTTGATCATGGATTATCAATAAAGCTAGAATTGATTCTTCCTGGGTCGATGCCCGAGCGGTTAATGGGGACGGACTGTAAATTCGTTGACAATATGTCTACGCTGGTTCAAATCCAGCTCGGCCCAATAATTCACGGATCCGCCATGAAATGATATAACCCATTTTTTTTCAGAAATGCCAAATGGGGAAGAAATTTTTTTTAGTTGCTCTATTTATTCCATAAATTCTGACCATGATAACCATCTGGATTCATATCAGGATTTTTAGAAATATAAAGTTTAAGGAAAAGGGTAAAGTAAGGAAAAAATCATTGAAAAATGGATTATCGATCGATTTGGCAACAACGAAAGGATTACTAGTTACTAGTAATCCCTGCAGCTCTGACTAACGTGCATACCCGTGTGGATAAAACTAGATCACTCGTACTTCTGTTTGGTACAGCACGTCCCTTCTAATCTAAGAAATCGAAAACAGATTGAATGAAAGCATAAGAATATGTATGCTGTACACTTTCCTTTATTTCACTGGGATTGTAGTTCAATTGGTCAGAGCACCGCCCTGTCAAGGCGGAAGCTGCGGGTTCGAGCCCCGTCAGTCCCGACGGATCCAATAACACAAAAACCAGCAATTCATCCCCAAGGGTATCCTTCTTTTTTTTTCTCATTTCTGATCAAACAAATACGGTAATTTTCATTCCTTTAATCAGTACCAATTGATGGCACAGAGAAAGATATGTGAATTGATCCAAGTACTGGTAGAATCCATCATATTTTGAATTACAAGAGATCGTGTACCGGATGCGGTTTTTCGATTGTCCGCGATCTGTGTATATAATAGAATAGAGTAACATATGTTTGTTATGCTTTCTGTGAACCCATATACACACACAAATTACACACACAAATGAAATTCATTTCTTGTACGATACAAAATGAATTTAATGAATTTAACATAGCATAGTTACTTTGATAGAAGACTTTGAGAAGGCTTTGAATCAAAGAGTCTTTACCCTTTCTTTCGTGTTTTGTTTTGTTGTACAATTACTAATTACTAGTATTAGAGTTAATTTGAAACCATCGATCTTATTCAAATCAAATTTCATACTGCATTTTTTGATATATCCATCCGCTTTTCCAAGGAAAGCGAATAAAATCAAAATACACCCCCACCTAGGGAATAAAGAAATTGTTTTATTTTTTTTTTTTAAAGTCCTTGTCAAAAAAGTAAACTAGTGAATTTGATGGAATATTAGATTGATCCTTTTCTACAGGGACTCGCACTTCTTTTATTTGTATTTGTAAACCTTTTGTAAACTGTGGAAGTGGAAAAACGGTCAGATGAGACTGATTGTACAAGAAAGGCAGTAGGTTATAGAAAAGAAAGAGAGGACAAGAATTTATAAATAAAGGAAAGAAATTCTTTTGATTGGACCAAGAATCGAATCTAATTTTGGATTAGGTGTGTATAAAAGATCTTTCTATGTTATACTATTCAATTCTCGACGGTGAATCGATTTGATAGCTTAGATATTGTTATTCATGATATTGATCTGTTTCGATGTCTTTGAAATGTAATGGAATTCATTGCATGGCATTGAATTGACAGGCGACAATTTTCTCATCTCTATGGGATTAAATCCCGAGTTATTGTAAAGTAAAAAAAAATGAAATTATGGAAGTAAATATTCTTGCTTTTATTGCTACTGCGCTGTTCATTCTAGTTCCTACCGCTTTTTTACTTATAATATACGTAAAAACAGTCAGCCAAAGTGATTAAAACTTGCCTTCTTAGCAAAGATTAATGAATGGACTAGAATCAGCAGTATTCTCTAAAACCTGATAGTATGGTAGAAAGAAAATATGTTTCTTTCTACCATATATCCAAATATCCAATAGACATATCTTATTTGACTGATATCGATCTCCCTTCTCATAATTTCCATTAATCCGTTTTATTGTATCTTCTGAAAAAATTTAAGTAAGGGGGGCCTAGGTCGAAATTTTATATGTTTTGGATTTTGATTTCTAATTCTTTATCACTTTTCTTTTTTTCTGCTGTCAAATCCTCCTATTTTTTATTTTGATTTTATTCCAAATGTTCTTGTTCCATTTCCAATTGTTCTTGTTCCAAGCGTTCTTGTTCCCTTTCCAATTGTTTCCACATCTTATGATTTATAGCACTCCTGAGCGAGCCGTAACCAGAATGTACACGTGCAAGTGGCCTTAAAATCGGCAAAAACAGTTCCCATACCCATAAACGCACGTTCTCAAAAAATTTCTTTATTTCGTTTGAAATGCTTGAAAAAAAACGTTTGCATTCCGGTCTCCCCCCCTTTTTTTTAGGGGCTTTTTTTAATTTAAGATAATAATATAAGCGAAGTAACTGTATTGCAGTGATGGAGAAAGGGTATTATTCATAGAATATATTCCCCTCCCCCCAGTAGTAAATAGTAAAAACTAATTAAGTAAAAATGAATTAAATAGTAAACAAAGAACGATCGAGAAAACAATAAATCCAGTTTGATTCCTCAAATCAATTAAAAATACTTCTAAAGTCCACTTCTTCCCCATACTACGAGTGACAGGGAAAATGTAAAGACTGTCATTAATGCCGCCCAAGCGAGACTTACTATATCCATATGACCAATGTCCCCTATCTCTATAAATATGAAAAAAAAATGTAAAAGAATTAGTGTTAACTAATATTATAATATATCAGTGGAATTCTTCGCAACAGTCAAAAAGAAAAAAAAAAGTATCAAGAGCCTTTTTCCTGCACTTGTTTTTGTTTTGTTGGGGAAAACTCGACGAGTTATATCAATCAGCAAACCAGACTAAGGGATTTCAGATTTTTTGGTGATCAGGCGACACCCAGATTTGAACTGGGGAAAAGAGGATTTGCAGTCCCCCGCCTTACCGCTCGGCCATGCCGCCAAAACGATACAAAAAGATGAAAATCGTTTCCCCTTTTTGTTTTTTTTGTACTTTCCATCTTTGAATTCCTTTTTCTTTTCTTTAATCCCTTGCCTAAAAGAAATCCTTCCTTTTTTTTGATTGGATCCATCCCCTCGATTGTATGTATCGTATCTCAAAACACACAATATCTAAAAACTTTCCCTTTCTTTTATATTATATTGAAATTAGATTGAAAAAGAAAATGTGGATTCGAAGTTACAAAAGTCAAAATTCAGGACGACAAAACGGAACCTTTAACTATTGACTATAAATTTAGAAACGATTCTTGGATTTGAATTTTTGTTTATCTTTGCTTATCTGCTTATCTTTATATAATGATAAAAGAAAACCAAAAAAATGGATACAAAACGAATCA